GAGGAGCAAACAAAAAGAGAAGAAAAAAAAGAAAAGAACAAAAGAAGGGAGAACGCGCGAATAGAGATAGCAGAAACCTGGGATACCGTTCCACTTGCGCAAGTAATAAGAGGTTGCATGTTACTAACTCAATCTATTTTTAGAAAATATATTTTATTACCTTCATTCATAATTGCGAAAAATATTGGACGTATACTTCTATTTCAACTTCCTGAATGGTCTGAGGATTTTCAGGAATGGGATAGGGAGGTGCATGTTAAATGTACTTATAACGGTGTTCCATTATCCGAAACAGAATTTCCGAAAAATTGGTTGATAGACGGTATTCAGATAAAAATATTATTTCCTTTCTCTTTGAAACCTTGGAACAAATCGAAACTAGGATTCTCTCAGAAAGATCTAATGAAAAAGAAAAAACAAAAATCATTTTTTTGTTTTTTAACAGTTTGGGGAATGGAAGCCGAACTTCCTTTTGGTTCGCCCCAAAAACGACTTTCCTTTTTTAAACCCATTTTTACGGAATTCAAAAAAAAAATTGGAAAATTAAAAAAGAAGTATTTTCGCGTTCTAATAGTTTTCAAAGGAAAAACAAAATTACTTGGAAAACTTTCAAAAGAAGCAAAAAAATGGGTTATCAAAAGTGTTATTTTGATAACAAAAAAAATAAAAGAACTTTCAAAAGTAAATCCAATTCTATTATTTCGATTAAGAGAAGTCGAAATATATGAATCGAGAGAATTTAAAGAAGAAAAAGATTCCCTAATAAGCAATCAGATAATTCACGAATCATTGAGTCAAATTGCATCTCCGAGTTGGACAAATTCTTCATTTACAGAAAAAAAAATGAAGGATCCGGCTGATCGAACAAGTACAATTCTAAATCAAATAGAAAGAATCTCAAAAGAGAAAAAAAAAGTAACTCCAAGAATAAATAATTTTATTAGTGCTAACAAAACAAATTATAATGCTAACAGATTCGAAAAATGGCAAATATTAAAAAGAAGAAATGCTCGAATAATTTGTAAATTACCCCTTTTTTTGAAATTTTTTATTGAAAGAATATACACAGATATATTTTTATCTAGCATTAATATTCCGAAAATGAATACAGAACTTTTTCTTGAATTAATAAAAAAAATTATTGATAAATCCATTTACAATAATTCAAGAAAACAAGAAATAATTAATAAAATTAAGAAAAATCCAATTCCGTTTATTTCAAAGTCACTTGATAATATTAGTAATAGTAAAACTAATTCACATAGTTTTTATGACTTATCCTACGTATCACAAGCATATGTATTTTACAAATTATCACGAATCCAAGTTAGTAATTCGTATAAATTAAGATCTGTTCTTCACTACCAAGAAATCCCTTTTTTTCTTAAACCCGAAATAAAGGATTCTTTTGAAACGCGAGGAGTGGTTCATTCGAAATTGGGGGATAAGAAACTTCCGAGTTATGAAATGAATCAATGGAAAAACTGGTTAAGAGGACATTATCAATATCAATACAATTTATCTCAGATAAAATGGTCTAGATTAATACCAGAAAAGTGGCGAAATACGATTCATCAGCGTCATATAGCTAAAAAGGAAATTTTAAGCAAATGGCATTCATATGAAAAAGACCAATTAATTGATTCCAAAAAACAAAAACAATTTGAAGTATATTCATTATCTAATCAAAAAGAGAATTTTCAAAAAGACTATAGGTATGATCTTTTATCATATAAATTTCTTAATTATGAAAATAAAACGGAATGCTTTTTTTATAGATCTGCGTTTCAAGGAAATAAGAACCAAGAGATTTCTTACACGTCTAAAGAGACCCTTTTTGATATGCTGAGAAACATCCCTATTAATAATTATCTAAATAATAATATAGGAAGGGTCGATACTCTATATATGGAAAAAATGGCCGATAGAAAATATTTTGATTGGAAAATTCTCAATTTTTATCTTAGAAAAAAAGTCGATATTGGGGCCTGTATCATGATCGATACCAACAGGAATCAAAATACTCAAATTCTTACTAATAATTCTCAAATAATTTCTAAAAAAGATCTTTCTTATTTTATGATTCCAGAAAAAAATCCACCAAATTCTCACAAAGGGTTTTTTGATTGGATGGGAATGAATGAAAAAATGCTAAAGCATCCCATATCAAATCTGGAATCTTGGTTCTTCCCAGAATTTGTATTACTTTATAGTGCGTATAAAATGAAACCTTGGTTTATACCAAGTAAATTACTTCTTTTAAATTTGAATAGAAATGAAAATCAAAATAGTAGTGAAAATAAAAAGATCAATGAAGAGGAAAAAGGAAGTTTTTTGATAGCACCGAAAAAAAAGTATCGAAATCAAAAAGAAAAAGAACCCATAAGTCGAGGAGATCTTGGATCCGTTCTCTCACAACAAAAAGATATTGAAGAAAATTATGTAAGGTCAGACATGAAAAAAGGGAAAAAGAAAAAACAATACAAAAACAAGACGGAAGCAGAACTAGATTTCTTCCTGAAACGTTATTTGCTTTTTCAATTGAGATGGGGCGATACTTTAAATCAAAGAATGATCAATAATATCAAGGTATATTGTCTCCTGCTTAGACTCATAGATCCAAGAAAAATTACTATATCCTCGATTCACAACAGAGAAATGAGTTTGGATATAATGCTGATTCAGAAGAATTTAACTCTTACAGAATTGATGAAAAGGGGAGTACTGATTATAGAACCCATTCGTCTGTCTGGAAAAAAAGATGGACAATTTATTATGTATCAAACCATAGGTATTTCGTTGATTCATAAGAGTAAACACCAAACTACTCAAAAATACCAAGAGCAAGGATATGTTTCTAAGAATCGTTTTGGTAAAGCTATTTCAACACATCAAAGAATAACCGAAAATAGAGATAAAAATCGTTTTGATTTGCTTGTTCCTGAAAATATTTTATCGTTTAGACGTCGTAGAAAATTGAGAATTCTAATTTGTTTCAATTCAAAGAATAGAAATGATATAGATAGAAATCAAGTATTTTCGAACGAAAAGAACGTAAAAAACAGCACCCAAGTTTCATATGACAATAAGCACCTTGATAGAGAGAAAAATCAATTAATGAAATTCAAGCTTTTTCTTTGGCCTAATTATCGATTAGAAGATTTAGCTTGTATGAATCGTTATTGGTTTGATACGAATAACGGCAGTCGTTTCAGTATGTTAAGGGTACATCTGTATCCACGATTGAAAATTTGTGGATAATACATTTTTTCATATATCCTATACCCTACTATATACTATACTATAGTATACTATACTATATAGGGTATAGGGGGTATATGAAAGCAAACAAATATGCGGATCGCATGTCTTGTCTCACATTTCATTAATGTTTCAATTAGATCTCGAAATGAATCAACAGAACCTTAGAACTTTCTTCATTTTAGGTCTAAATTCAAATTCTTCGATGGAAAAAATGGACCACTCCTTTTCTATCCCTATCTAAATCCAATTTCAAATTGAATTAATTGATTTGAATTCAGAAAATTAGGAGTTCATAAAGAAATTCGGATTATATTATTGTATATTATATTATTGTATATACCACATTCAAATTAATGGCATTATTATTACTGATCGGTAAAATCCATATCTGTAAAAAGGCAAGGGGGCTTTTTTTTATGGTCAAAAATTCATTCATTTCGGTTCTTTCTCAAAAAGAAAACGAAGAAAACAGAGGGTCTGTTGAATTTCAAGTATTCAGTTTCACCACTAAGATAAGGAAACTGACTTCACATTTGGAATTGCACAAAAAGGACTCTTCATCTCAGAGAGGTTTGCGAAAAATTTTGGGAAAACGTCAACGACTGCTGGCCTATTTGTCAAAAAGAAATAGAGAACGCTATAAAGAATTAATCGGCGAGTTGGATATTCGCGAGATAAAAACCCGTTAATTTGGAGCGTGATACCATTTGAGCTTAATCGTTTAAATTTTGATGAACTTCTTTTTACTTTCAGCAATGCATGGAAGAATGACTCGAGAAAAACTTATGATTGCACCAACTACAAGAAAAGACCTCATGATAGTCAATATGGGTCCTCACCACCCATCAATGCATGGTGTTCTTCGACTGATTGTTACTCTCGATGGTGAAGATGTTATTGACTGTGAACCAATATTGGGTTATTTACATAGAGGGATGGAAAAAATTGCGGAAAATCGAACAATTATACAATATTTGCCTTATGTAACGCGTTGGGATTATTTAGCTACTATGTTCACAGAAGCAATAACCGTAAATGGACCCGAACAGCTAGGCAATATTCAAGTACCTAAAAGGGCTAGCTATATCAGAGCTATTATGTTGGAATTGAGTCGTATCGCTTCCCATTTATTATGGCTTGGCCCTTTTATGGCAGATATTGGGGCACAGACCCCCTTCTTCTATATTTTTCGAGAACGAGAATTGATATATGACCTATTCGAAGCTGCTACCGGTATGCGCATGATGCATAATTATTTTCGTATCGGAGGAGTTGCTGCTGATCTACCTCATGGCTGGATAGATAAATGTTTGGATTTTTGCGATTATTTTTTAAGCGGGGTTGCTGAATATCAAAAGCTTATTACACGAAATCCTATTTTTTTAGAACGAGTTGAAGGCGTAGGCATTATTGACACAGAAGAAGCACTAAATTGGGGTTTATCAGGGCCAATGCTGCGAGCTTCCGGAATACAATGGGATCTTCGTAAAGTTGATCGTTATGAGCGTTACGACGAATTTGACTGGGAGATTCAATGGCAAAAAGAAGGGGATTCGTTAGCTAGGTATTTAGTACGAATCAGTGAAATGACAGAATCCATAAAAATTATCCAACAAGCCCTGGAAGGAATTCCAGGGGGACCCTATGAGAATTTAGAAATCCGGCGCTTTAATAGAATAAAAGACCCTGAATGGGATGATTTTGAATATCGATTTATTAGTAAAAAACCTTCTCCA